AACAATGTCTCGTTACCGAGGACCTCGTTTCAAAAAAATACGCCGTCTGGGTGTTTTACCGGGACTAACTAGCCAATTTAAAATGCTCAGATGTACTAGTAAAAGAACCACGCCCGGAAGTGATCCTAGAACCCAATCACGTTCCGGGAAAAAATCTCAATATCGTATTCGTTTAGAAGAAAAACAAAAATTGCGTTTTCATTATGGTCTAACGGAAAGACAATTACTTAAATACGTGCATATCGCTGGAAAAGCCAAAGGGTCAACGGGTCAGGTTTTACTACAATTACTTGAAATGCGTTTGGATAACATCCTTTTTCGATTAGGTATGGCTTCGACCATTCCTGGAGCCCGACAATTAGTTAACCACAGGCATATTTTAGTTAATGGTCATATAGTAGATATACCAAGTTATCGATGCAAACCTCGAGACATTATTACTACAAGAGATGAACAAAAATCCAGAACTCTGATTCAAAATTATCTTGATTTATCTCCCCGTGAAGAATTGCCAAAACATTTAACTCTTCACTCATCCCAATATAAAGGATCGGTCAATCAAATAATAGATAGTAAGTGGGTCGGTTTAGAAATAAATGAGTTGCTAGTCGTAGAATATTATTCCCGTCAAACTTGAACCTAACTAAAATAAAACAACATAAGGTTCGTAGAATTTTGCCCCCCTTTATTTTATTTGGCGAAGTAAAGCGCTAAAGTAAGGGAGCTTGACATGATATGTATTTCTCTCCTTCATGTATCATAAATGGATCGAGTGAGTATTTTCATGCCTTGGACTCTCTTTTTCGAATATTTGATGCACCTCTCACAGCAACTAAAATTAGTAATAGGAATATGTAATCTAGAATCTATAAATCTATATTACAAAAAATTCTAGTTAAATACCATCTATATGTATGTAGATATCCATAGTGGAATCATATGAAGGAGATCCTTTTTTATATCTAACCGATTTGATGAATTATTCCTGAAGGTTCACATCATAATAAGAGTGCTAGTTGATAAGAATTACTTCGGGAACAAACAAAAATAAATAAGATAAAGATATATATTAATATTATAGAATAGAAATAATAAATATAGAAAAATCAAAGTATGGATTATTATATCATTATATCTATGATTATATTATGATTATGTATCGATTGAGTAAATTAAATGATTATTCATGATTCCATATTGAATCAATTCGGTTCCAAACAAACTTGAGGAATGTTATGGTAAAAATTCGTTTAAAACGATGTGGTAGAAAGCAACGAGCCATTTATCGAATCGTTGCAATTGATGTTCGATCCCGAAGAGAAGGAAGAGATCTTCGTAAAGTGGGTTTTTATGATCCAATAAAAAATCAAGCTTCTTTAAATGTTCCCGCCATTTTGGATTTCCTTAAAAAAGGTGCTCAACCTACGGAAACTGTTCATGATATTTTAAAGAAGGCGGAGATATTTAAAGAATTTAGCGATAAGTACTTAATTACGGGAAATAAAATTGAATTCATACATTCATACGATATTAAATAAAATGAGAAAATAAAGAGCTAGTCCAGTTTTGTGTAATTTTTGCTTCACTATGTTTCCCCATCTTTTGTTCTATCTATAAAATTATATATGGGATTATCCCCCAATAGGATAGTTTTTGGTGAGACTCCACTAAAAAAGGGGCCGAGCTTTCTTATGGTATCTTTATGGATATTGAATAAACCCGAGGTTTTCTTCTTTATTATTTTTTCTTTATCTACACTTTTTTTTTATTCTTTAGGTAAGTTATCTATTTAGGTAAGTTATCTATGAAGTGCCAATCCAACACAAGCTCTTATTATTTTATTTTCATTTGTCAACGTTCATATTGACAATAGTGTATTGAACAAATACAATTGATCGTGGATAAATAGATCTATTTATCCACGCCCCATAAGTTTTTATGTTCATAATTGACTATAAAGAATGTTTTTGATGGGGTTGTGCAATCCAATCTCTATTTTTTTATTCCGATCGTATCTACACACCATAATTCTATTTTTGGGTTGCTAACTCAACGGTAGAGTACTCGGCTTTTAAGTGCGGCTAAAATCTTTTACACATTTGGATGAAGCAACGGATTCGTCCATACCGTTGGTAGAGTTTGTAAGACCCCGACTGATCTTGAGAGGGAACGAATGGAAAAAACAGCATGTCGTATAAATGAATAACTCATATCATAAATGAATAGCTTTAAGATAGAGTACTTAACCCTTAGGGGATTAGAGTTTTAATTCTTAGAGCGGTACAAAAAAAATTATGGTTGGATCGAGTGAATAAATGGATAGAGCCAAAAAGCTCCAATTATTGGGAAACAAAAAGAGCAACGAGCTTCAGTTCTTAATTCGAATAATTACTAATTACCCGATCTAATTATACGTTAGAAATATATTAGTCCCTGGGGCGGGCAAGGGTTATGAACTAACTTTAATAATAATAAGTGGATTCTTCACTTTTTTTTTTTT